CTGAATTGCGAATAGTATTCAAAATCCTCTGTTTTCGATTATCTAATAAATCACTTAATGAAAGTAGATTAGCTTTCCAGTCATTTCAAAACTTCCATAATCCCTTCCCGAACCAAACATGAATCTTTCGATTCATTTGGCTCTCCCGCTCAATTACTTCAATCAGTTATGTAAAATTCCCATATCTTTTTTTTTTTGAATGTAATGAGCCTATCCTCTCTTCTCTATTCCTATTCCAAAAAAAAGATCCAAACTGAGCCCTAATCCAAATCCGGAATACTATTCGGAGGACTCTTCTGACCAAACAAAAAATATGGAATTGTCAGCAAAGTTGTTTCTCTTTTTTCTTCAAATCCAAAGAATTCCTCTTACTTTATACATTACATAGGTCATCAATTCAGCATTGGATAAGATAAAAAAAAGAGTCCGATCCTTTTTCCACTAAAGATTTCAAATCATTTTATCGACATGAGTGTTCTATATCAAAAAAAAATGGAACTATTCGTTTTGAAACCGTTTTTGTATAAAATTCACATAGTAGTAGAAAGAATACCATGCTACCCTCATTTGAACTTCAACTGCTTTAGCTTTAACCATATTAATGGTCCCACATTATTGGTTAATAGAGAATCAAAGTGGATTTCCCAATCAATCACGAAATGCTATGGTTCTTAAATATGATTTATTAACTGAATTTTTTCAGAAGTAATTCGCGGGATTATGCACCTTTTACTTTGTCCTAGTTATAATGAAAAGGGTGCAGCCGGTTGGGTCCAGCCTATTCTTGAAATAAACAACTCGCACACACTCCCTTTCCAAAAAAGATCAATACACCAAGCACTACGCTTAGATTTATTGGATTTGTTGCTAAAATATCGGTATTAAACCCGAAACTCCCGGCGGATGGCCAGTGAACCAAGGAAAGGAAAGAATCGGTTACATTTTTCATACAATCTCCTCTTATAGATAAAATCAATAAAAATCGAATAGAGTTTTTTTTGTATCACTTAAACACTTTTTCTATTTATTGCTATTCCTCTTTTTTTTTTTGAATTAATATATATTAATTCAAAAAAAAAAAAAAATAGAGTTGAGTTGATTTTTTTTTTTTTGAAATTGGAAATTGCTAATAAGAGTAATACTTATTAGAATCTGGGGCGGGTTTCACGTCAATTGTTTAAAAATTAGGTTTTTGTAAAAATCCCTAAAAAAACGAAGAGGGATTTCCATTGTTACGAACGGGAAGGAAGAAAGCGAATCGGTATGCTGCTAATTCCTCATCCGCAAATCTTCCCCTTCCGCAGGTTAATATCCCAACGAATGAATAAGGAATTATAGGAGTCAAATATGGATATAATTCGAAAAAGCAAGGAGCAAGTCCCCGGACATCAAAGAAGAAAAAAGAAGACTTTTCATATTGATAGGATTATACAAAGGGATTCGCAAATAAAAGTGCTAAGGCTACAACCAATCCATAAATTGTTAACGCTTCCATAAAAGCCAGACTAAGCAATAAAGTACCTCGTATTTTTCCCTCTGCCTCGGGCTGTCTCGCGATACCCTCTACAGCTTGTCCCGCAGCAGTACCTTGACCAACTCCAGGTCCAATAGAAGCAAGTCCGACAGCTAATCCAGCAGCAATAACGGAAGCGGCAGAAATCAGTGGATTCATGATAAGTTCCTCACACAAAAATAAAAAAATGGTTAATGATACAATCATCCAAGGAATTCTGATTTAATTATCCCCTCAATAAGATTGATTCAGCCAGACGAAATAACTAACAACTGCCAATTCAAGTAATGGACTAATATTATTGAATCGTCCGAACTACTTCTATAGTTTCTATAGTATAGCTCTTTTTTAGTTCTTATATTATCGACGGGATTTTTGTGAATCCATACAACTTTAGAACTTTTTTTTTGTTCTTCCAGTTCTTTGTTCTTTTTATTGATTTCATCTTGTTTCATTCAATTGTTCGTTACAGATGAAAGGAAAAGACTTAGATGGGAATCCTCATCTTAATTCATAATAAGGCGGATTAGATATATCTTTAGATCATATCATATATAACTAGTCAATATCTAATATCACATATACATGTCTTTTTTCCATAACGTAAACAAACTATTCGTATCGGCGATTCACCCGGATTCTCAAATTATTTTTGAACCACCCAAGAGTTGAATTCTAGCCATTAGATTCCACATCCCTGGGTTAGACCCGCCCTTGCTAACCAATTTCTTTTTTATGAATTTCATTTTTTCACTTCTTCTTCTTTCTTTTATTTATCAGTATCCTACATGTAGATTGGATACAGGGATGATCCAAACCATTGCAGAGAAATCTCAGTATTTGAGTGATTGAAACGTTCATGCAATTTTTCTATTAACATTTTCTTTTGTTCAATTGAACAAAAGAAAATGTTAATAGAAAAGGGGATAGGTATTCTCTAAATTAGAAATGCAATGGGTCATCAAAGAAGAATTTTCGGAAAAAGATCGTTATATCTTTCCCCTTTTGACAATTTCGCAAGCCGATTCTCTCGAGTCACGCATCCATTACCTTGGCCTAAGAAAATAAAATGACTAGTTTTCAAACTAGTCAATGATGACCTTCCATGGATTCGCCTATATAAGCCGCAGCTAACGTTGCAAAAATAAGAGCTTGAATACCACTCGTAAATAATCCAAGGAACATGACAGGTATAGGAACGACTGAAGGTACTAAAGAAACAAGAACAACGACTACTAATTCATCGGCTAATATATTTCCGAAAAGGCGAAAACTAAGGGATAAAGGTTTTGTAAAATCTTCTAAGATGTTAATGGGTAAAAGGATTGGGGTTGGTTGTATGTATTTACTGAAATAACCTAACCCCTTTTTGCTAAGACCCGCATAGAAATATGCTACTGACGTGAGTAAAGCTAAAGCAACAGTAGTATTTATATCATTGGTGGGCGCAGCTAACTCTCCGTGAGGTAACTCTATTAGTTTCCATGGTAAAAGAGCTCCTGACCAATTAGAAACAAAAATAAATAGAAACATAGTTCCAATAAAAGGAACCCATGGACCATATTCTTCTCCAATCTGGGTTTTACTAACATCGCGAATGAATTCAAGAATATATTCGAAGAAATTCTGACTGTCATTTGGAATTGTTTGTGGATTCCGAACAGCTATACTGGCTGAACCTAATAAGATAGCAATTACAACCCAAGAGGTAATAAGTACTTGGCCATGGACTTGAAAACCCCCTATTTGCCAATAGAAATGTTGGCCTACTTCCACACCGGATATGTCGTATAAACCTTTTAGTGTGTTGTTGGAACATGATAAAACATCCATATTGCCCTCTCACAGAAATCGAACTTTAAAAGGAATTATTTTGATTCAACCATCTCTTTTTTTACTTGCTTAGTTGAATTTTCTATTTTGGATACTAACTAATCACACGGCATCTCCAGTCATTTTGATCTCTTTTATGCGATTCAAAAGTAGTAACCGATTCCATAAATCTCGGGAGTTCGAAAAAGAATTTATTTCTGTTAATCTTATTATTAATCACGGATTTCGTATATAGCTAGAACGACCCTCACAAATTGCGAATACTAATTTGTTAAGAATTAATCGGATTGAAGCTATAGCGTCATCATTTGCTGGAATCGAAATATCCGCAAGATCGGGGTCACAATTTGTGTCGATTAAACAAATTGTTGGAATTCCCAAAGTAATACATTCTCGAAGAGCCGTATATTCTTCTTGCTGATCAACGATAATTACAATATCGGGCAAACCGGTCATATATTTTATCCCACCCAGATATGTTTGCAAGTGAGATAATTGTCTCTTCAATATAGCCGCGTCTCTTTTTGGAAGACGGTTTAGTCTCCCCGTCTTTTGTTCCGTTCTCAAGTCCCTGAACTTATGAAGTCTCGTTTCTGTAGTGGACCAATTCGTTAACATACCACCAAGCCACTTTTTATTAACATAATGACACCGAGCCTTTATTGCAGCCCGTGCTACTAAAGCAGCTGCTTTATTTTTGGTACCAACAATTAAAAACTGCCTCCCCCGGCTTGCTGCATCAAAAACTAAATCACAAGCTTCTGCTAAAAAACGCGCGGTTTTAGTAAGATTTGTAATATGAATACCTTTACGATTTGCATAAATATAAGGCGCCATCCTAGGATTCCATTTTTTAGTACCATGACCAAAATGAACTCCTGCTTCCATCATCTCTTCTAAATTGATGTTCCAATATCTTCTTGTCATTTCTCCCCACATTTCCGCTTTTTTTGAAAAAAAAAAAAAAGCGGCGAGGTGCCCTGAGCTAAATAATTGTTCCAACGGAACCTTTTCTTCTACCGGAGATTAGCCGTGTCGATATCCGATCCAAATCGCTACCGTCTATTTGTTATTATCTGTTTTTTCATGACCACATCAAAGGGCCTAGAGAATTTTTTTATTAAAAAACTACTTTTGACTTTTATTTTAGGAATCATTAAATACTCTAAATGATTGTTCTGGTGTAGCGTGGAAATTGTTTGAAATGAAAGAATCAAATAATTCTCTGTGGTGGAACAAAATATCTCTGATCTCCCCCTCGAAAAAGTGCTTATTCTTGGTTTCCAAAGGAATGCTTTTATGTTGTCTTGAACAGTGTACTAATCCCTTGAATCCGGTCCCGACGGGTATCATCCCGCCTATAACAACGTTCTCTTTTAGGCCTTTCAACCAATCGATACGACCACGGAGAGACGCTTTAGCTAAAACTCGAGCAGTTTCTTGAAAACTCGCTTCGGATATGAAACTTTGAGTATTCAAAGATGTTCTTGTTATTCCCAATAGGACGGCCCTGTAACAGATCGATTCTTCCAAAGCGCGCCCCGTCCGTTCCGCTCGCAACAATCCAATCAGTTCTCCAGGTAAAAAAACATTAGACATTCCATCCTCTGAAACCAACACTTTGGATGTTATTTGGCGTACAATAATTTCTATATGCCTATTATGGATTTGCACCCCCTGGGATCGATAAACCTTTTGGATCTTATTAACCAAAGAGATACGACTTTGCACTATAGTTAGCTCAGCCCCAATCAAGAATCCCCAAGGAAATCCAAGAATTCTTGTTATATGCTCGTTCCAACTCTCAACTCTTTTTTCTAGGTTCACCGATATTGAATCAACTGAACGCACTTCTAACACCTGTTCCACTTTTGGAAGACCCTGCGTTATATCACCGGATCTCGATTTTTCATAGATAAATGTAACTACTGTATCTCCGTCATAAAGGATTTCTCCATAATGTCCATGAACAGTTGCTCCTGGAGTGGCCAAATAAGGCTTAGCAGATCTTATTACTACAGAGTCAAGTTGAACAATCAAAACTTGACCAGATCTTAGGTATGGTCCATTTTTGGCTATACATACATTTTCACAAATAAACTGTCCAAGACTAATTATTGAAGATATTTCTTCACAAGAATTCTCATAATTATTATGAGGGAGAAAATACCAACTCAAATTGAATGAATTCAAAACGATGTTACTGCGGGGATCCGGATTATAAATCCTCCCGCTTTCATCCATTAAATAATATTGAAGTACTTGAAAAGCCTGTTTTAAATTTTCAACTTGCAAATATTTAGTTAGCAAGACCTGATTATGAGTCATAAAATAGTAAAATGAATCAAAATTCAAAACTTGAAGGGCTGTTCCTAAAGGGCCGCTTGAATTTCTAATTTGAACTATAGCATTTTTTTGAATTGATTCTTTTATCACATTCGGAGATTTTACATCATTGAATGGCCCCATTCGAAAACAATTAGATGAGGACAAAATCATCAAAGATGTGCATTCCGTATTTTTATTTAACAAGGTCCGAATAGTTCCGTGATTTTGCCTAGGCGATTGTTTCATCTTTGGCTTGGAATAAAAGGGATTTCTATTAGGGTGATCTGACACATTATGAGAGATCAATCCTGATCCTGACGGATCATTCCTTTTTCTCGGATACAAAATATGGGATTTCACTAAGTCGATTCTTAAGAAATTTCGAATCAGACCTTTTGCTCTTATTTCAACAAAGGAAGCGTGGGCCTCCTCGGCAGAAGAACTTTTTTTGTCTTGGTCCCAATTCAAAATGAAACAAGTCCGAACTAATTGAATACTTGTGTCAGAAATTTCCCGAATTGGTTTTCCATTTCCGTAAACAATATAATTGACAATTTGAAGTTGCATATTATCCTTTTCTTGGAACAGATCCGGAGGGAAGAGTGTTGCTAAATTGAGACCGTCCGCTATTTCATATGTCACTACAGGTCGAACTAAAACAAAATGCTTTTTCTTAGTAGGTGTGATCCTTTGGACATAGATCCAATTTTTCAATTTTTTTGATTCCTTAGAATTTCTTTTTCCTGGTCCCGGTGGTATCAAGATGCCACTGTGCCAGGATATCTTATCTGTCTCTCCAGGAAAATGGATATTTCCAGAAAAGATTTGAAGTTCAATCCCCTTTTTTTTTCTCTCCACTCGAACTAATCCGCCCGCTCTGCTTCTTGTATTTAAAGCGATTCGTGTATCTACCCCAATTAGACTATTGTTCCGTACCATTATCGAAGAAGACTCAGGTAAAATATGTACTTCTTCGGGAATGAAAAAAAATCGATCTATTGTCATTTGGTATTTTGGCTTAAATTCTTTGATTCCTCGATAATCAACCAAATCCTCTTTTTTAACGATTGAGTGCATCCCCATAGTCCCATATTTAGTAATTCCCGAACTCTTTCTTCTGTATCGAGGATCATCAAAAAAAGCAAGAATACTATTTTTCCGGAAAATACCATTTATGGGCAGTTCAATCGAAATACCTGAATGGGATATTAGTTCTTTCTCTCGTTCTTGACTCGATTGGACTGGAATAACAAGTCGATTTCTTCTCCTTTTTGCCAATAAATCAGAATTCTCACGTAGAATCGAAGGATATATCAGATTACAATGAAAAGTACATATCATTCGATTCATTTCTGAATAATCAGGACTCCTATCGTCTTTTTTTTTACCAGAAAAAGAAGAACTAAAGAATTTTGATCTGATTTGATCATTATTAGCTGAGAGACTAGAAAGATCTATTCGTTCTCTTTCTGTCGAACGAAGATTCATTTGATCTTGATCCTTGTGGAGTGAAAACGGAGCTCCGCTGGATCTGCACGAACCCCCTGATAATATCCATAAATGACTTGTTTTTGGTAAAAGATGGACATTGCTATATGTAAATTCGGGTGCATGGTACACATCGGTACTCCAGTGCATTTCTCCCTCAGAGTCCGAATAAATATGTTTTCGAACCCTTTCTTTAAACTGGAAAGTAGATGTTCCCGCGCGAATCTCGGCAATGACTTGTTCTGATTCTACATATTGATTATTTTGAACCAAAAGAAAACTTTTTGGCGGAATAGTCACGTTATGTAAAATATCGTCACTCTCAATAGTTACATCCA